GAGGAATAATTGGGACTAGGGTATCAAATTTCTTAATAGCAGTATCTATTAGATAGAAATTCTCTAGCATTTGACTCCTTACCACCGAAGGGTTTACTCGTACACTTGAAAAATAGCCCATAAAGTAGAAGGAATGATTGTATAATTGGTTTATATGAATCCTCTTCGGTTGAGACCACAAGGAAAAATGGCATTGCCATAAATTGATAAGGTGATATTTCCATTTCTTCATCAGAAAATGAGTCCCTTTTGAAGCCAGAATCGATTTTCCTTGATATCTGACATAATGGATGAAAGGATCCTTGAACAACCATAGGGTCTTCTGAAAATCATTACGAAGTGTTACTATAAGATGTTCTATTTTTCCATGGAAATGTGTTCGCTCAAGGAAGGGTCCAGAAGATGTTGATCGTAAATAAGAGGCTTGTTTACAGAAAAAGACTAATATAGATTCGTATTCATATACATGAGAATTATATAGGAACAAGAATAACCTTTGATTCTCTTTTGAAAAAATGGAAATGGATTTCTTTGGAGTAATGAGACTATTCGAATTACGAGACTCATAGAGAAAGAATCTCAATAAATGCAAAGAGGGAGTATCTTGTATCCAACAACGAAGGGTTTGAACCAAGATTTCCAGGTGTATAGGGTGGGGTATTAGTATATCTGACACATGATTTAAATGTGAGAATTTCTCCTCGAAAAAGGGAAATATTGAATGAATAGATCGTATATGAGATTTTGCTATTTCTTTTTCTTCTAGGGGACATACTAATCGTAGTGAGAGCGGAATTTCCATAATGATTGCAAAACCCTCTGATATCATTTGAAAATCCAAATTTTTGTTCTTCCCCACAAATAGATTTTTGTTAGAATCTTTAACCGAAAAAATCAAATGATTCTGTTGATGCATTCGAGTAATTAAACGTTTCGCACTTAGTGAACTGGATTTATTGTCATAACCTAAATTTTCCGTGGGTTTGTAAAGAATCGATCCATTTAAACCATGATCATGAGCAAGTACATAGATATACTCCTGAAAGAGAAGCGGATATAGGAAGTATTGTTGCCGAGATCCATCTATTTCTAAATATCTTTGTAATTCTTCCTCCATTTGAAATTAGACTTGAACCAAAAGCATAGGGATTTCTTGGATTCTCAAATGATACATAGTGCGATACGGTCAAAACAAGGTATGTATAGAATAAGAAAAGACTAGATTAAGAAAAGAATAAATACCCGGGAGACAAGACGACCAATCAACGGATCCTCTATTTTTCCATCCAATTTTTTTTTTTCATTCTAGTTACAAGAGATGACTAGAAATCCTTTATTTTTGCAAGCCGATCGCTCTTTTGACTTTGGAATAAATTAATCAGTATACTCTTTCTTCTACACATTCGTTTCCACTCCATAATGGAGAAAGTCCATAATGGAGAAAGAATAGTTAATAGTTAGGATTCATCAAAAAAAGGAATCGATGATCCACTCACAGGAGGACCCTTTCCCGCATCAGGCACTAATCTATTTTTAACGTCTAATTAGATCGGGTAATCATTCGAATTAAGAACAAAAGCTCGTTACTTTGGGTTTCCTATAATTGGAGACATAGAGCTCTATCCATTTATTCATTCGACCCAACAGTGAATTGATTTAGTCCCCTGCCAAGAATCAAAACAAGATTTTGTACCGACCCGATAAGGATGAAGTATTATCAACAAAGTTTTCCACTGATACGACATGCTGTTTTTTCCATTCGTTCCCTTTCAGGATCAGTCGCGGTCTTACAAACTATACCAATGGTATGGACGAATTCCTTGCTTCATCCAAATGTGTAAAAGATCATAGCCGCACTTAAAAGCCGAGTACTCTACCGTTGAGTTAGCAACCCGGAGAAATGTGGTGTGTAGATATGATCAGAATAAAAAAAAAAAAATAAAGAAATTGGGATTACTCGACCCCGTCAAAACATTGAACCAGTAATAGTAAGAAATCTAAAAGAAAATTTGATGATCAATTATGAACATCAAAATTAAGAGATCAGATTAAAATACAACGGATTCCCGGCTCAATCTAAAGAATCAATCTAAATAAATGTCAAACTTTATTAAATTAACTACTCATATTTTTTTATCAATATTTAATTGAATTTTTTTTTCATTAATCAGTAAGAAGACACTTCTTATTTCGCAGCGAATTTGGCGAATTCACCATTTGAATTTGAGTGAAATGAAGTAAAGAAACAAACTTATGGGACTAGGATAAATGGATCTATTTATCCACGATCGGATTATATTTGTTCGATACACTATTGTCAATATGAATTGAATGTTAAGAAAACAAATTTACTTAAAGAAAATAAATATTTGTGTTGGATTGGCACTACACAGATAAAAAACAAAGTGTGGATGGGGGAATAAATAAGGAAAAAAATCTCGATTTTCTTCTTATTCAATAGGGGGGGGTACAATAAAAAAGATTGACCCCTGTTTGTTGTTTGTTGGTGGAGTCCCAATGAAAACCATCCGATTGGTTGGAATCCCAAAATTTCATAGATCCGGTTAGTTCATCTATTCACTCAATCTTTTTTTTTCTATCCGCCTCATATCAATAGAAAAGATTTTTTTTTCGTTATCCTTACATGATATGGAATCTATCAGAGCAATAGTGAATGGATATGAATAGAGCAAGAAAGGCGGAATGGTCGAGAAAGAATTACACAAAGCTAGATACTTGGCCCCCCTTTTTTTTTTATTTCATTAATTTCATTTCGTTTGATTAACTTGAAGTTCTTTAAACACCTCTGCTCTCTTTGAAATATAATGAACAGCTCCTGTAGGTTGAGCACCTTTTTCAAGGAAATCTAGAATAGTGGGAACATTTGAATAAGTTTGATTCTTTATCGGATCGTAAAAACCCACTTTACGGAGATCTCTTCCCTCTCTTCGGGATCGAACATCAATTGCAACGATTTGATAGATGGCTCATTGGGATAGATGTAGATGAACAATGCCCCCCCTAGAACCGTATAGGAGGTTTTTTCCTCGTACGGCTCGAGAAAGAATGATTGGAACTTGAATTTATGCTCTATGCATATCATATAGTGACAAATGTATCCATAAAATCATCAATTAGACTATAATTTGAGTCGTTTTTTTTTTTTGTTCTTCAAGAAAGAAGAAAAAAAAAAAAGAAATTTCATTCGTACTCATAACTCAAGTTGGGTAATTCTCAAAGAGCTCGAAGGAAAATCCTTCAACATTTATTGAGCCGTCTCTAACCTTTTTTGTTTGTCTCGTCTAGAATCTCTTTTTTTCCTCATTCTGATCTAGTTCCAGTTGTTGAGACAAATGAAAACGGTCTTTACTTGTTCCGATATCCTTTATCTTTGCTTTGAATCATTGGGTTTAGACATTACTTCGGTGATCCTTAATCTTTCAAAACGGTAGCAACATACCCTTTGTCATTTCTTTATATTGAAGAATCATACGAACGATTGATTCCCCTGTAATACACTTTTGATCAAAATAGTTTTATAAATTCCGACGAATTTCACTTTTTTATTTTTATTTGAAACTTGTTCGAATTTGAACCTTTTGATTTCTATATCGAAGATATGCTTACGAAGTTGGAACAACTTATTGATTGGCACTAACCCTAGATCCGCCCCCTTGATAAATGAATCAATACTTTATACTCGAGCTCCATCATGTACTATTTACTTACAACCTTCCCCCAAAAAGGTTGGGGTTCTAGTAGAACAGAACAAACTATGTCGAGCCAAGAACATCTTCATTGATATATAAAATGGTGGATGCAAGAATCCACAGCCGATCATGTCTGACAAGTCGCACGTTGCTTTCTACCACATCGTTTCAAACGAAGTTTTACCATAACATTCCTCTAATTTGGAACCAATATGGAATTGATTCAATATGGAATCAGGAATAGTCATTGGTTCAATCGGTACATAGCAGTCCATACTTTCTTTTACTTTTATATGTGTATATATGGATTTATATGGACGGATAGATATTTATCTGGAGAAGCCTCAAGAAGCAAGGCAAGGATAAGGATCCAATTTAACCCCATATTCTATTGTATGAATAAAACACATTTCTAAAAACACGAAAAAGGGGGTTGCTTAACACTTCTTTACATCTACATCTTCAACAGATTGTTCGGGACAATTAATCATGAAGGACCCAACTCTTTCTCGAACAACTAAACTAAAGAAAAGTCTTTAATTAGGTTCTCACTACCGGAGCAAAACGAGTCATTAACCAAAAAAGTTATTTTAATGGCCCAGAAAAGTAGCAAGTGCCTTGATAGGCTAGATTCACCAATCTCGCGCTTCTTCGAGTATCTAAGAATTGATAAGGAATCATCAAAACTGATTTCAAGAATTTCCTACTTCGACATAAGAAATTCATCTTCCTTTTCAAAAATGTTGAATCTTAAACCAGATAGGTGGATCGAGAAACAAAGCCAATTTATTTTCGTGGGGATCATGAATTATACCATACCCAAATACAATAAAAAGGGGTTCTCCGACGGATGCTATATTATTTTGTATAGGTACACAAGTGGGTCCAGATCAATTCGTTCTTCCTATTTTTCTTTTATCCACTCCAGTCTTAAGAGCTTTAATCCCAGCCATGGAATTAATACCAAGAACCCCCTCCTATTGAGAATTCAACATCCGCATAGAATTAGTCATGTTGACTAATATATTTAGTTTACAGAATATAGAGACCTTTCTTTCGCATTTTAAATGAGAATGCATCATGTGGGAATCCAAATATCAAAGAATATATGATTCCAAAACAAAAAGAATCATTTTAAATCAAAAAGAAAGATTGGATCATATTGTATCCAATATTACACTCTTAAACAGAAGATTGTTAAAGAGAACAATTTTTGTTTTGATAGAATCGGTCTGGGACGGAAGGATTCGAACCTCCGAATGTCGGGACCAAAACCCGGTGCCTTACCACTTGGCCACGCCCCATTTCTTTGATTTCTATTCGACACTAATAGACACTAATATTGGTATTGGCTATTCGTCAATTCCAGTCCAAATAGATCAAATATCTATGGAATAGGTTGTTGTTAGGATTCGATACGTGTAAATGTAGAATCAAAATGAATTCATTGATCATTCCATATAATTCAATTAAGATATTGTATGAAAGTATGATTCCTTCTATTCTCATTTAAGAAATGAAGGATTTTTGATTAGGGGGTTCAAAGAAAAAGAAGGATTTTTTTGCCCACCTTCTCTTCTTTCAGCATTTTTCCCTTATATCAATAACTCATTAAAAATGAAATTATCTCCAAGAACGAAATCTTTGTTATGCTTAATATCTTTAGTTTGATCTGTATCTGTCTTAATTCTGCCCTTCATTCGAGTAGCTTTTTCTTCGCCAAATTACCCGAGGCTTATGCTTTTTTCAATCCAATCGTAGATGTTATGCCAGTCATACCTGTGTTCTTTTTTCTCTTAGCCCTTGTTTGGCAAGCTGCTGTAAGTTTTCGATGAGATCGTTAATACTATCGTAGAAACATTCATGATTTATTCGAGAAAAAAAATTCTATTCTAACATAAGAATACAATTGATAAGATGAGATAAGTCTTACATTATGAACCCTCGATTCAAACATTGAAATTCTTTTGCTTTTGGATAGCCGCGATGAATCTGAATCACCTCATTTCCTCATTCGGCCTTTCCTTCCAGGGGTCAAACCCTATTATGGTACCCTATAATACCTAATTGGGAGTATGACAAGAGAATTTTGATAACTAGATTCTTATTACAAATGAATTCCTGCAAATTCCTTTCTTTTCTAGAAACCACTTTTCATTTCTTTTCTTGATGTCAAGGATATGTGATACAAAAATAGAGAATCTATTCCCTTATTTCCTTTCCAAAAAAAAAATGATCTTGGAGATTGTGCAATGCTTACTCTCAAACTCTTCGTTTACACAGTAGTGATATTCTTTGTTTCTCTCTTCATCTTCGGATTCCTATCTAATGATCCAGGACGTAATCCTGGGCGTGAGGAATAAAAACTTAGATTAGAGGTTTTTCCGCTTTCCTTGCTTTATTTCTGCATTTTTTTATGATTTTCTCTATTCCATACATTTAACTATGATCAAACAAGGGCTTGAGATTTTTTCGAATTCGAAAAAGAAATCTCAAGTAATCCGAGGGAACGGAGAAAGAGGGATTCGAACCCTCGGTACGAGAAGCTCGTACAACGGATTAGCAATCCGCCGCTTTAGTCCACTCAGCCATCTCTCCCAATTACAAATTGATAATTCATATGTGACGCCTGAAGTAAAGATTGATAAAAGTCTTTCTCTTTCTTTATTTATTCTATAGATATATACAGATATATACGAATTTGATCAGCAATTTAGATAACGATTCGAAAAAGATATCTCCAATAGAAAGAGTACCTCTTTGATTTGGAAAGGTTCTTTTATTCCCTCGGCCTGGCCAGTACAGTACCTAGCCAGGCCATTCCTTCTTTTCTTCCAATGAATCATAGATCAAATGATTTATCTGATTTGAAAACAAAATTGTTATTGAAGCAGCAACAACAGCAACAAGGTCTATTTTCATTCTTATGATAAGATTTCCCTTTCTTATCATTATTTATTTTTCTTTTTATTACCTTACCTACTGGACCTACTGGAAAAAAAAAATATTCTATTTCTATTATAACTCATTTCTTTTTTCAAGGAAGAAGCTTTGTTTGAACACTTGAGTTCACAAGCCCAAACAAAACAAATACTCTAATTTTTCATTAGATCCAATTGACCCCAATTCATAAGATCTGGCAGGTGAATAAATAGGGAAGAAAGGAATAGCTTCGAAAAAAGATAAGACTCAAATTCAAACTATTCTTCTTTCTTTTTTTTTTTAGAAAATCCTTTCTTTGCTTGAAAGAATCGAGGGGGAAGTTGAAAAAGGTGGATCTAGGGATTCTTGCGCAACTCAATTTGATGTTGCGACTTCAATGGATCTTTCAAACCGGGACTATCAGTAATGATTCCACCAGCAAAAAAAAAATAGAACTTGTTATTTAAATGAGTCTTCGTTCTGTTCTCCTATTTCATCAAACCTTCCCGGCGGAACACACCAGCACTCCTATTTTCATGATTCTTGATCCTATCTTGATTACGTCTCGCTCCCTTGTTGGACAAATAGTCCATTCATATACAATAATCATATTGTAGCGGGTATAGTTTAGTGGTAAAAGTGTGATTCGTTCTATTAACAACTGAAATAGTTAAGGGGTCTTTCGGTTTTGTATATTCCGATCAAAAACTTTATTTCTTAAAAGGGTTTAATCCTTTACCCCTCAATGCTACGTTTGGGGAAGAATATACATTCTCGTTATTTGTATCCAAAAGTAAATTCGAATTTGAATAAAAAAAATTGGATTATGGAATTGCGAAGCATAATTTTCTTTTTTTTTTGAGTTGGA